AAGTCGAAAGAAATATGAATAATGAATGAAAAGGGTGGGTTGATTCACTGTTCCAATTTCATCTATATCCAATTTTAATATCAGAATTTTAATATCAGAATAGTAGATAAAGTTATGATTCAATGGGTTAGGTCCACTTACTTTTTCTTTTGTTGATTTAGAATCTAATCTTTACAATTGATTTGCTTGGACTAATATCAAATAGGAAAATTTGGCGATTTAAGAACCAACTTATCATTATTTAGTATAAATATAATAAATAGAATTAGTATAATATAAAGTATAATATATAATAAATATAATGAAATAAATATTTAGAATATTAACTTAATTTTATTCTAATTCTAAGTTATTTAGAATTTCTAATTGCTTGAATTTGAAAATTTATTATTTATTAGAGTTTCTTACTTTGTTTATTACAAATATCAACAATATCCCAATTCTCCCTTCAAAGTAAGAATACTGTCGCTGGAGTTTTATGAAAAAAAAAAGGTCAAAGCAAGAAAGAAGCCCCTTATCAGATTTGAACCGATGACTTACGCCTTACCATGGCGTTACTCTACCACTGAGTTAAAGGGGCTCATTTGATTCAATTCCTGAATGAGCCAGCATACAGGTAAGATATATCTATGGAAATAGACTCCAAATCATAAAGTCAATATACATAAAAAATATATAATATAAATATATTAAAAATATAATAAAAGATAATATATAAAATATATATAATATATAGAATATAAATATAATATAATTAAGTATATTTATGAAGTATATTTAACTATATAATAAAGTAAATAAATGAAGTAAACAAACCTATAGTATAGTAATTGATTCATAAACGAGAAATTTGATTTACCTAGTGGGTTTAGACTAAACTAGTGAATATAGTAAAAATAGGTAAAAAAGGTTTATTGATATTGAATTTGATCAATACAATGAATTGTTTCAAAACCGAACCCCTTTGAATTGACCTGACCGCGATCATAACCAAATTAATTTGATTGATACATGTAACTAACAATTCAACACGAATCCATGATATTTCATCGAATCACTGATGAAAAGATTCTATTTGTCCCCCGAACCAAATTCTTAAAAAAATTGATAACTTGTTGATACTTATCCATCTTCTCATTTCTCAGATTTATGGATTTTTCATTTCTTAATTTACCGGTTTAGAGTCAGATATAGATATGCTTATCTATCTTAACAAACAACGGAACGGAGTGATGAATCAATGAATGAAAGCGAAGAAATGGGATTAAGCCTCCTTTTTCGGCGGACCAATCAATTCCCTGAAAGAATCTTTCATATTATTTTTATTCTTAATTTCTATTTTATTTTTTTCTTTTATCTTTATATTCTAATTAAAATTCTAATTAAAATGAATAATGGCGATTAGAATGAATGATTCATGAATCTAAATCACAAATCAAAAAATTCTATGGAATCATATAAAAGACGGAAAAATCTTTCGAATCGAGTCCTATCATTTAGTTATATTGACAATTTCAAAAAACTATTGATATTATGAGCATAGTATGCTGATGATCAGGTAAACGTGCCCCCATCGTCTAGCGGTTCAGGACATCTCTCTTTCAAGGAGGTAACGGGGATTCGACTTCCCCTGGGGGTAGGGTATTACGAAAGGAAGTTGATCGGGGATTCTTACTAAATCTATATCTATAAATCTAGAATTTATTCTTCCTGGGTCGATGCCCGAGCGGTTAATGGGGACGGACTGTAAATTCGTTGGCAATATGTCTACGCTGGTTCAAATCCAGCTCGGCCCAATAATTCACAGATCCGCCATGAAATGATATAACTCCTGGGTTCTGCTCTTTCTAAATGCCTGATACGAAAAAAAGAATAAAAATTTCTGATTAGGGTTTGGAACTAGAAAATTTAAGATTAAAGAGTAATGGAAAAAATACCTTTTTTCGTTGAAAGAAAATTCATTGATAATCAATTTTCTTTTAATTTGAAATAAGAAAAAGATGACTAGTAATTTGTGCCCTTAGTATATATCCATGTGGGTATCGATATACCACTCGCGTCTATGGTACAACACGGCGATTCCAATCTAAAATCAAAAAAGTCAATAGAAAGGGTTTGAATGAAATCATAAATCATAAAAATATGTATATTGTAACTTTATTTCATTTCTCTGGGATTGTAGTTCAATTGGTAAGAGCACCGCCCTGTCAAGGCGGAAGCTGCGGGTTCGAGCCCCGTCAATCCCGATGGATACAAACAAATCCAATCCAATAAAAAAATACAATAAAACTGTCAATTAATCTCTCCATTTTCTGGAAAAGGAGGACAATATAGAAGAATTTCATTCCCAAAAAAGGTCTTTAATTTCTATTTATTATATTTATTTTATTCGATTTATTTTCGTTTTCATCAAAGCAAATATAAAAATTTCCATTTCTTCACTTAGTACTGATGGATAAAGACCTATGTAGATTAGTACAATTATTAGGAATGTCATATTCCGTATTTCAAGAGATACCCCACCGAGTTTGGCTTTTTTGATTACTCCCGACCCCAGTCCAAAATTGAATCGAGTGCCATAGCTTTCTCGGTAACATATGCACAAATGTAATTTTTATTTGTACGATACAAAATGAATTCCATTTTTTTGATGAAATCTTTTTAATTAGAAAAAAGTATCTTCTTTTTTGGATCCGATTTTGTGTAACCTTAATTACTAATTTTAATTTGAAACAATCTATCTCATTCAAAATCTACACTGAAGTTTTTATATATTATATGCATCCCATTACTAATCCAAGAAAAAAGATCTTTATCTTTATAAAATAAAGATCAAAAAAGGACCCCCCTTAGAGAGGGAATGAATAATCTTTTTTAGGTTTAAGGATTTCTACCGAAGAAAAAACAAACTCTAAAATAAAAGAAGTGAATTCGGTAGCATATTCGATCTTTTTTTTTATACTCTAACTTGTCTTTATCAAACCTTTTTGTTTTTCAATAAGATTAGATTATTAACAAAAAGCAGTTTAGAACTTAACTCTCCTTCCCCTTTTTGCTTCTATTGTTTGTTTGGGTTTGTTTGTAACCAATGTAAGTTAAAGGCAGTTAGATAATACTGATTGTATAAGGAAGCCATTATACAAAAGAAAAAATGTAAAAGAATAATAAATCAAAATAAAATAATCAAGTAAAGAAATTCTCGATTTCATTGGTGGATCAGGAATCCTTTTTTTGATTCGATATGGATAAAAGATCTTTCTATGTTATACTATTTAATTCTCGACAATGAAGCGATTTGATAACTAAGATATTGTTATTCATGATATTGATCCGATTCGATATCATCGAGATGAAATTCATCCCATTGAATTTAGAGACGAAAGATTTATCATCTCTATGGGATTAAATCCCGAGTTATTGTGTGAAGTCTAGAAAAATGAAAGGATGAAATTATGGAAGTAAATATTCTCGCATTTATTGCTACTGCACTGTTTATTCTAGTTCCTACTGCTTTTTTACTTATAATATACGTAAAAACTATTAGTCAAACTAATTAATTTGAATGACCCCCCTTGACTTCTTAGTTCTTAATTAATATCAATAATTAAACAAAAACAAGGATTCCCATTTTGTGAAAGGAAAGAAGCGGACTAAAATCAGCAGTATTCTATGAGATCCGATAGTATGGTAGAAAGAAATCTAGATTTCTTTCTACCATACTACCGGATCTCATCTTCATATTCATATATCTGGATATCCATTATCTATATGTCATATAAATGTCATATAAATAAAGTCTCAATTTTTTCGTTGATTTGTGTTAATTCCAATTAATCTGAAATAGTCGAAAGGCGCCTCTGACTCTTACGATTCTAATTCCTATCCCTAGATTTCAGATTATTTTCAATATGAATCCCGAAATTTTTTAATATAGATATATTAAATTATATCTATATTAAATAAAAAGGAAAAAAAAGAATAGTTTGAGTATAACTATATATATTAATAAAGGAAAACCCATTTTTTAGCATTCCAAAGAAGTAATTGATTGAGCAATTGATAGATTATCTAAGGAAAGGAGTTTTATGAAAACTTTTTTTTGATTTTGACTAAACAGATTAGTAAACCCCGCCGATTTTTAATCTTGGAATCATGATATCAACCGAGTCAAGTCAATAAAGTAGAAAAAATATAATATGAATTGTATTTCTCAAATAATCAAACAAATACTAAACTAAGCCTTAAATGCGCAGTATGTGATTTCTTCAAGAAAATATCTTAGTATACCGTTGAAGAACCAATATCTCTATCTTATTTCCCATCAAAAAAAAGAACTTTTAATATCTAATATTTTTAATATCTAATATAAAGAACTACTCTCTTTTCTCTTTGACTTTGAACAGAAACAAATAAAAAGAAAAAAGGGTTGTGCTGTTTTCATTGTCCATATAGAACTCTAGTAAGATAGAACTCTAGTAAGAGTCGGTTTATTGAAATGAAATAGAAAATTTAAGAAGAATTCGGTTGGAACAAAAACAAATGATAGGAAATTGGTATTCCTTTTACTTTCAAAATATGAACGTGGAAATCATTAAAATATCTGTTTGATTATGATTACTAAGGGTATTATTCAGATATTTTTTTATTATTTCTAGAATAAATTACTCCACTCGAATCTAATATAATTTTGAAATTAAGATATTTTGAATTCAATTCTTTAAATTCAATTTAATTGAAAAGTTTTTAGAGAACGATCAATTAATATAATTCCATTTCTCAACTCAATTAGTAGTACCCCTATAGTCCACTTCTTCCCCATACTACAAGTGAAAGGGAAAATGTAAAGACTACCATTAAAGCAGCCCAAGCGAGACTTACTATATCCATGTGAATTATGTCCCTTATCTATATGAATATGACGAAATTTTTCCATTATTGTTCACTAATAATAGTAGAATCGCTAGCGTAGAGTCAAAAAAAGTATTTTGTCCAATACCTTATAATGAAGATGAAACAATCAAAAAAAAATCCAAAGTAGGTAAGTATAAGAAGTTCTTGTATGATTGTTTATGGAACCGGGAAAGATTAAGCACAAAGAAACTCTGCAGCAACGCTTTTGGAAGTCTTACTAAGATGTAAGAATAATAAAAACTAGTCTTATTGCTCTTCATTAAATAAAAAATAGAAACCTATAGAATCAAGCAAGTAAAGTATCAAGAGTCCTTTTCCTATGCATACTTCTCTAAATTGAACAAGTTATATCAGTAAAAGTAAAACGGAATAAGATATTTAGCGCCCTTTTTTTTTTGATCAGGCGACACCCGGATTTGAACTGGGGAAAAAGGATTTGCAGTCCCCCGCCTTACCACTCGGCCATGCCGCCAAGGCGATCGAAAATAGACTAAAATACCCCCCTTATTTTTTTGTAGTAAACCTCTTTTTTACTTGCATCTTGAATCCCATTTTTTTAATCTTAATCCCCTTCCTAAAATAACAAAAAAAGAATACCTTCCTTTTTTGGATTGTATCCAGCCCTTCGATTCATTTTGTTATAGTATGGCGAAACACACATTATCTTCTTTCTATTATCTTCTTTCTATTGACTATTGAAAGGAAAAACGAAATTTGAATTTTCAGTCCATAATTCCGGACAAATTTGAACCATTAACTATTGATTGTGAATTCATGAACGATTCTTAGATTTGAATTTGAATCTCCATTTTTTCCTTAAAAAAAATACTTCTCAATTTCAATTATAACAACAATTATAAGTATATGTAAACCCCAGAAAAGTTATTTTTACACGAATAGCTAATCGGATATCTTATCTGTCTATGATTCCTATTGGAAATTTTTCTAGAGCACGACATGTGCTGTCCACAATAAAACTGCAATAAAAAGAGAGATATATATCGTATATATAGATCATTATATCCACATATCTTTAATAAAGCCTTCTTCTGCACTTCAACATATTATACGAATTCTATTATAAAATAAAAAAAATAGATAAAAAAACTCTTCTGTGCGAATCATTTTTTCTTTAAATAAAAAATGAAATACACGAAAATAAGCTAAGTACTAAAACTAAAATAATCAACTTGAATATTGTTTCGGATTATTGGGCTTCTTTATCTCATCGAAGAGATCAAATCCCGAATACTTTAGATATTTTATTTATTTTACTGATATTTAATTGTATTGGAATATGTAATATCATAATAGTGGGAGAAATTGAATGTGGTAGAAATTGAATCACTTTTTGTTTTGTTATACAAAACAAAATTTCATAAGTCTAAGTTAAGTGGAATTTCCCAATTATTTCCTAGTTGTATCTGTTACAAATTCCAATTTGAGTATAAAATTCTCTTTATTTCTCTGTTTATGCGTATTTCATACATTCCATACCATATTCATATATGGAGTTAAATAAAATTTTATGTGATTCTGTAAACAGAATAGAAATTTCATCATTGCCGGACGATCTATATAATTGAATTTAAAAAAGAACGATCCAATAATGGAATTTTTTTTTCACTAAATGGAGAAATTCAAAATGCTTGGGGATGGAAATGAGGGAATGTCTACAATACCGGGATTTAATCAGATACAATTTAAAGGATTTTGTAGGTTTATTGATGAGGGCTTAACAGAAGAACTTAATAAATTTCCAAAAATTGAAGATACAGATCAAGAAATTGAATTTCAATTATTTGTCGAAACTTATCAATTAGTAGAACCTTTAATAAAAGAAAGAGATGCTATATATGAATCACTCACATATTCTTCTGAATTATATGTATCCGCAGGATTAATTTGGAAAAACATTAGGGATATGCAAGAACAAACAATTTTTATTGGAAATATTCCTCTAATGAATTCCTCGGGAACTTCTATAGTAAATGGAATATACAGAATTGTAATTAATCAAATATTGCAAAGCCCAGGTATCTATTACCGGTCAGAATTGGACCATAACGGAATTTCGGTATATACCGGTACTATAATATCCGATTGGGGCGGAAGAGTAGAATTAGAGATTGATAGAAAAGCAAGGATATGGGCTCGTGTGAGTAGGAAACAGAAAATATCTATTCTAGTTCTATCATCAGCTATGGGTTCGAATCTAAAAGAAATTATAGAAAATGTGTGCTACCCTGAAATTTTCTTGTCTTTCCTGAATGATAAGGAGAAAAGGAAAATTGGGTCAAAGGAAAATGCCATTTTGGAGTTTTATCAACAATTTACTTGTGTAGGCGGAGATCCGGTATTTTCTGAATCCTTATGTAAGGAATTACAAAAGAAATTCTTTCAACAAAGATGTGAATTAGGAAGGATTGGTCGACTAAATATAAATCAGAGACTAAACCTTGATATACCTCATAACAATACATTTTTGCTACCGCGAGATATATTAGCTGCTGCAGATCATTTGATTGGAATGAAATTTGGAATGGGTACACTTGACGACATGAATCATTTAAAAAATAAACGTATTCG